GCAAGAAGAATATACGGCTCTTAGAGAATGTATAACTTTGGGAATTCCAACCATTTCTTTAATCGATACAAATTGTAATCCTGATCTCGCGGATATTTCTATTCCAGCAAATGATGACGCTATAGCTTCAATTCGATTCATTCTTAACAAATTAGTATTCGCAATTTGTGAGGGTCGTTCTAGCTATATACAAAATTCTTGATTAATACTAAAATAAATAAATTAATTTTTTTTTGAGGAAGGGGCTCCCTGTATTTCGATTTCTAAAATCGCTTACTATTACTACTTCTGAATCGTACAAACGAAAAATAGCTAAACAACTGGGGGATATTGTGTGATTAGTTTAGTTGGTATTCAAAACTAAAATAGAAAATTCAAGTAAATAGGTCAAAAAAACGGGGGGGAGGGATCTTGAATCAAAATAATTTAAAGTTCTTAATTTCTGTCAGAGGGCAATATGAATGGTTTATCATGTTCCATCAATACACTAATAAAAGAAGGGTTATATGAGATATCTGGTGTAGAAGTTGGCCAACATTTCTATTGGCAAATAGGGGGGTTCCAAGTCCATGCGCAAGTCCTTATTACTTCTTGGGTTGTAATTGCTATCTTATTAGGTTCCGCCGTTCTAGCGGTTCGCAATCCACAAACCATTCCAACTGACGGCCAAAATTTCTTTGAATTTGTCCTTGAATTCATTCGAGACGTGAGTCAAACCCAGATTGGAGAAGAATACGGTCCATGGGTTCCCTTTATTGGAACCCTATTTTTATTTATTTTTGTTTCTAACTGGTCAGGAGCCCTTTTACCGTGGAAAATTATCCAGTTACCGCAAGGGGAGTTAGCAGCACCAACGAATGATATAAATACGACGGTTGCTTTAGCTTTACTCACATCAGTAGCATATTTTTATGCGGGTCTTAGCAAAAAAGGATTAGGGTATTTCAGTAAATACATTCAACCAACTCCAATTCTTTTACCCATTAACATCTTAGAAGATTTTACAAAACCCCTATCACTTAGTTTTCGACTTTTCGGAAATATATTAGCCGATGAATTAGTAGTTGTTGTTCTTGTTTCTTTAGTACCTTTAGTGGTTCCTATACCTGTCATGTTCCTTGGATTATTTACAAGCGGGATTCAAGCTCTCATTTTTGCCACTTTAGCTGCGGCTTATATAGGTGAATCTATGGAGGGTCACCATTAACGATTTTGTTTTTCAAATATTCATTTTTAGGTTAGCCCAATTAGAGAATAGTTAGTTTACGTTATGTAAGAAACACTTGTATATGTGATATTTGATATTGACTAGGTATATATGAGGTAAAGATCTATAGAATCTGTCCCACTACTTTTGTGAATTTCGATTTAGATAAGGATTCGATTAGAAGTTCGTCCTTGTTATCTGTGAATTGGCTGAAAAAAACGATAAAAAAAAGAACGAAGAAGTCAAAGAATGGTTCGCAAAAAAAGAAATGGCATAAAAAAGTCGTATATATATATTATGAATTTTTCAAAATCCCCTGGATAGGAACTAATATCAAAGTAATTCTTATGATTCAATAATATAATTCTATTATTTCAATTCAAGTTTTTGGTTATTTTGGCTGGATGAATCTTAGCGATGACTTAAGTATAATTAAGTCCTAAGTCATTGGATGATTATATCATTAACTATTTCTTTATTTTGGTGTGAGGAACTTATCATGAATCCACTGATTTCTGCTGCTTCGGTTATTGCTGCTGGGTTGGCGGTTGGGCTTGCTTCTATTGGACCTGGAGTTGGTCAAGGTACAGCTGCGGGTCAAGCTGTCGAAGGTATCGCAAGACAACCCGAGGCAGAAGGAAAAATACGAGGTACTTTATTGCTTAGTTTGGCTTTTATGGAAGCTTTAACAATTTATGGATTGGTTGTAGCATTAGCACTTTTATTTGCGAATCCTTTTGTTTAATCTTAGAAATCTGAAAATTCTGAATTTTTTTTTCGTAGTTTTTTTCATTCTATTAAGATTGAACTCCTACAATTTTTCATTGAGACAACAATCCTTGGGAAGGACTAATTTGAGGATGGGGAATTAGCACATCGATTCGCTTTCTTCCTTCCCCTTATTCTTTTAGTTTAATAGAATTTTTTTTTTAAGCAGTGTTGCAACAAAAGGAGGTTTAGGTTTTTTTAAATTGACATAAAACTTGGTCTCAAATTTTAGCTTAATTCTAATAAGTCTCATTATTATTATTGAAAATGAAAAATTTTTGAAAATACATTTGTAAATATACTAGGTTTTTGATAATGAAATTTTCTGTTTATTGAAAACAAAAAGAATAAAAAAAAAGACAGAGTTTTTTTTATAGTTTAGCTAGAAGAGGAGATTATATGAAACATTTAACCGATTCTTTCGTTTACTTGGGTCACTGGCCATCCGCCGGGAGTTTCGGGTTTAATACCGATATTTTAGCAACAAATCCAATAAATCTAAGTGTAGTCTTCGGTGTATTGATC